TATTAAGTAAGTAAAATAGTTAAAAGATAATCTGGATTATGACACATCACTTATTCTACTGGATCTTACGGAGCCTGTTCATGCACGGCATGCTTGGGTTTGATCATAGAAAGGATTCTCTTCAAGCGAACCAGCCTATCCCTATCCTCTCTATGGGGCGGCGGTTGGAACAAAGACACATTTGGTTGTGAATTCCAATGTAGCAGATAAAAGCATATTTCTGCACGGCCCAATCACTAGTTCAAGTCACACACTCCCATAATCCATTTTCTCTTCGGAGAATTCCCTTCAACTATTCGTTCATGTCAAATAAATAATACAATATTGTGGAGTTGAGGGAAAATTTCCAAACACATGTCTTATTCTTTGTTAATAATCCATATTTGTAGCAATGAAATAGTATTGTTCCTCCCCCAAGTAATAAGATAAATGATTGATTACAAATCTCTAGAATCTATATTCTTTATAAAGGACCAGAAATACCTTGTTTACGTATCATTAGAAAATGCATTAACATAAATACGGCAGTAAGAAGAGGTAATACAAAAGTGTGCAAACTATAAAAACGAGTCAAAGTGGACTGTCCCACACTAGCACTTCCGCGTAATAACTCTACTAAAGGCGATCCTATTACCGGAATCGCTTCCGGTACGCCTGTTACAATTTTGACTGCCCAATACCCAATTTGGTCCCAAGGTAAAGAATAACCTGTTACACCAAAGGATGCAGTCAATACAGCCAGAACCACACCAGTAACCCAAGTTAATTCGCGAGGTTTTTTAAAACCACCAGTGAGATACACACGAAATACGTGCAGGATTATCATTAGGACCATCATACTTGCCGACCATCGATGAACTGATCGGATTAACCAACCAAAGTTAGCTTCCGTCATTATGTATTGAACAGAAGCAAAAGCCTCAGTAACGGTTGGACGGTAGTAAAAAGTCATAGCAAAGCCTGTAGCTACTTGTACTAAAAAACAAGTAAGCGTAATTCCTCCTAGACAATAAAATATGTTGACATGAGGAGGAACGTATTTACTAGTTATATCATCTGCAATCGCCTGAATCTCAAGACGTTCTTCGAACCAATCGTAAACTTTATTGAGATAGGTAAACCAAGGAGCCTCCCCCTCCGAGAACCGTATATGAGAATTTCATCTCGTACAGCTCAAACAAAAAGACCCAAATACTGGTTGAAAAGGGTATGGAATAGAAAATTGGAAACTTCTTAATCTTCTGATTCAATCTTATCTAAAGATACGGAAGAGTAAAAATCAGAAAGCTCTTCTTTGTGGTTATAATTAGAATGCCAAAAAATCAAGTCGGCTCACTTGTCTTTATGTTGATCGTTACAGGCCTCTTGAATCTTCTATTTACCTATTTCTTTTTCTTTGATTTGTTATTTTTTTTTTGTAGGTAATGCAGCTTTATTTTTGTTTTCTTTATTATTGATAGGAATTTTCTTGTTAAGACCCTATGAATCAATTGAAACCTCAGATTCATACTAGAACCACGATGATTCAATAAAACCTTCAAACAAAGTCCAAAGATTCCCCGAGTAAGAACCATTGGATCATCATTTATTCAACGAGGAGAATAGATAGAATGACTAAAAATACAAAGAAACGTTTGTCCTTTGAGTCAAATCAAAGCAGAAATGGGAATTTGAAAGAAAAAAATCTTTCAATTTCAATTTCTAACTTTTTCTTTGGAAAAATTTGTGGAATCCGGCTGCGAGGTCTGAATATTAAGTATGAATCATAGTTCGAATACTTCGTGATCTATTTCATCTATTCCGTGCTCCAGATACTAGAATGAATATCCGACGGGGTAAAACCATCTCTATCAAGACGACAGACCCATTCTTTGTACTATCAATAGGATCCATTATAACAAGTCACACACTCATATTCCGGAAATACAGAAACAAAAAAATTTCGCGGTCGAACTACCAAAAAAAATGAGCTAAAATCAAAATCCGAGACCTAAATGCTTCACTTTTTGTATTTAAAAGCTAGGAGATTTTGTGGTTCTTGTAAATTTAATTCAGTGAAATTCCGTCCAGTAAAACGGAAGAATTATAAATCTCCAAAATAATACATAGGAATATCGCAAATAGAGCCATTGCGACACCCATCAAAGGAGTAGTTCCCCATCCAGGAGCTACTTTACCATATTCCGAATTCAATGGTTTCAATAAATCCCCTACAGCAGTTCGTCTTGGACCAGATCTAGAACTACCCTCAACTGTTTGTGCAGCCATAAATCCTATTTTGTATTCATTGAGATCTGTTGACTTTGTATACCATTCCGTTGTAAATAAACGATCTTATCATAGATCCACTGTGGTCTTGAAATTATATAAGAATGGAAACAGCAACCCTAGTCGCCATCTCTATATCTGGTTTACTTGTAAGTTTTACTGGGTATGCCTTATATACTGCTTTTGGGCAACCCTCTCAACAACTAAGAGATCCATTCGAGGAACACGGGGACTAGTTGAAGCAATGGGCCTACCAATATTGGTAGGCCCATTGCTTCAATTGAGATAATGAAAAATCATTTCATTTTTTTAGTTGGAACTTTAGGCGGTTCTCGAAAAAAGATAGCGAAAAAAATGATCCCTAGAGTCGAGACTAAGAGGAATGTATAAACCAATGCTTCCATAAATTCGATCGTGGTTTACAATTATAGCTTCCATACCTGTTTATTTGGGATTATCTCCCAGATTAAAGAGAAAAAAGAAGAATCAAAGAAAAGGCGGCGATTTAAATCCAGATTTCTCCAGTACCTTATGTAAAATCACAAACAGAAAATAGAAGCGAGAAGCGAAAAATAACAGAGCAATGTTGCATCAGACTACTTGTCTTCTTGTCGTTGGATCTCCAAGTTTTTGGAATGCTCCAAATTCCACTTGAGCATCCAAATCTGGGTCAATACCAGCAAAAACATCTCTGAACAAGGTTCTAGCACCATGCCAAATGTGTCCGAAGAAGAAGAGCAGAGCAAACGAAGCATGGCCAAAAGTAAACCAACCCCTTGGACTGCTACGAAAAACACCATCGGATTTCAAAGTAGCACGATCTAATTCAAAAATTTCACCCAATTGAGCACGTCTAGCATATTTTTTCACAGTAGCAGGATCACTATAACTCACTCCATTCAGTTCGCCACCATAGAACTCAACAGTTACACCTACTTGTTCGACACTATACTTCGATTCTGCCCTTCTAAAAGGAACATCGGCTCTAACAATTCCATCTCCGTCTACCAAAACAACTGGAAATGTTTCAAAAAAAGTAGGCATACGACGTACAAAAAGTTCACGCCCTTCTTTATCTCTAAAGATAGGGTGTCCTAACCACCCGACAGCTATTCCATCCCCGTTATCCATTGAACCCGCTCTGAATAATCCCCCTTTCGCAGGATTATTTCCGATGTAATCATAAAAAGCTAATTTTTCAGGAATTTTAGACCAAGCTTCTGATAAACTTTGATTTTCGGCTAGTCCAGCACTAACTCTTCGATATATTTCTTGCTGAAAGTATCCCTGATCCCATTGATAACGGGTGGGACCAAATAATTCAATGGGGGTTGTGGCTGAACCATACCACATGGTTCCAGCAACAACAAAAGCTGCAAAAAAGACAGCTGCGATGCTGCTGGAAAGAACGGTTTCAATATTGCCCATACGTAATCCTTTGTATAGACGTTGGGGCGGGCGGACACTAAGATGGAATAAGCCTGCTAAGATGCCCAATGTCCCTGCTGCAATATGATGAGAGGCTATTCCTCCTGGAACAAAAGGATCAAAACCTTCCACACCCCACGCTGGATTTACAGCTTGTACCCTTCCAGTTAGTCCATAAGGGTCGGACACCCATATTCCAGGACCATACAATCCTGTTACATGAAATGCGCCAAAACCAAAGCAAGCTACTCCTGAGAGAAATAAATGAATTCCAAAGATCTTAGGCAAATCCAAAGAAGGTTTTCCTGTACGTTCATCACCAAATATTTCTAGATCCCAATACACCCAATGCCAAATAGCTGCCAAGAAGCACAAGCCAGAAAACACAATATGTGCCCCGGCTACACCTTCGTAACTCCAAATACCCGGATTCGTTATCGTGCCTCCTGTAATACTCCAACCGCCCCATGAATTGGTTATTCCTAAACGAGTCATGAAGGGTATAACGAACATACCTTGTCTCCACATTGGATCAAGAACGGGGTCGGAGGGATCAAAAACTGCTAATTCATATAGAGCCATTGAACCGGCCCAACCAGCAACCAGAGCTGTATGCATTATATGGACAGAAAGCAAACGACCGGGATCATTCAATACGACGGTATGAACACGATACCAAGGCAAACCCATGGGAATACCCCTTTATGAACAAAAAATAGACACTATGTAACTTTATTGCATTGAAAAAAAAAAAACTATGCTATGGACCCACTTTTTTTCAGTGGATTATCTCGGAAAAAGGATTAATATTTGTTATAGTCTTTTAGTAATAATGGAACAGTTCGGTTCGTAGGAAAAAAGAGAAGCAGATCTATTCTATACTCGATAAGTACCAATACGCAATGGGGGTGGATTCCCTTTTCTATGAAGGAATGCATCTATATTTGGTCATCGTTCAAAGGACCTATTCGTAAGAATTTTCCTTTATTCATTCTGTTTTGCTTTATTTTATGAACTTATTCAATGTCTGTCTAAAATATGATAAAGGCCGATATTCTATATTATTAAGACAATAAGTCCATTATTACGATTACGCTTCCACATCAAAGTGAAATAGAGTACTTAATTCTTTTTTCTTTCATTTTATGCCTATTGGTGTTCCAAAAGTACCTTTTCGAAGTCCCGGAGAGGAAGATGCATCTTGGGTTGACGTATAGTGCGACTTGTCAGACATATTGGGTCATATGGGATTTCCCCGTTCTCTCCCCCGATCGAGATATCCTCTGTTTTGCCCAAAAAAAATTGATTGAATTATCAAAAATTTGTAGCGTGAAGCGCAATGAAGTGCAATTAGATCCATTTTGTGAGGAGGTATCCAGATTAATATTAGCAATTAAAATAATTTATGGTCGGCTTGGCTGGACCAATAAAATGAAGTATCCAGGCTCCGTTTAAAAAAACCCAATTGGTAATAATATCTATGATTATTACTTATATCATAAATGATTCGATTTAGAAATTTATTTGAAATAGGAGTGATCTCAAACTGTTAATCAATCGAATAATAAATGGGATGAATACGTCGAATATTTATCGGAAGACATGCAAGAAATGAATTGAAAAAAAAAAAGACGTGGTATTGGGGTCATTTGTCCTATATGTGCAAATCAAAATCGGGCAGATCCTTACTCGGAGTAGAGCATAAACCTAAAAAAATTGAAGAAGCCCATTCAGGAACAAGAAAATGACATCGTGATTTTTGGATTGGATCCCGATGAAAAAATACATCAATGAAAAGTTAGTTCGATGAGTTTAGTGAATAGTTTTTTATATTATAGGAAAACCAGCCAAACTCATCGTTCTTGAAAAATGGAAGAAAAGCCCCTTCGTTAGAAAGAGCCCGCTATGAAAAAAGAAAGAGGGCTGAAGTCTACACATTGATTTTTTTGCGCAAGTTTTGTTGAACCGTATGCATCAAAAGGTGCCTGTACGGCTCCTAAGGGATACAATTTTATCCTAATCAACCGACTTTATCGAGAACGATTACTTTTTTTAGGCCAAGAGGTTGATAGCGAGATCTCGAATCAACTTATTGGTCTTATGGTATATCTCAGTATAGAGAATGATACCGAGGATCTGTATTTGTTTATAAACTCTCCTGGCGGATGGGTAATACCCGGAATAGCTATTTATGATACTATGCAATTTGTGCGACCAGATGTACAGACAATATGCATGGGATTGGCCGCCTCAATGGGGTCTTTTATCCTGGTCGGAGGAGAAATTACCAAACGTCTAGCATTCCCTCACGCTTGGCGCCAATGAGTTTTTTATTTGAGAGAAAAAAGAAGACTATGCCTTCACCATATGAATTATTCATATTAAGTAATAATAGCATGGCACTTCGAATTCGATATGCAAATTATTTATTGTTTTTTTTTTTCAAAATATTCGATTATGTATCGAAAGAGTAGTATGAGATAAAGTAAGGGTATTTCCGATTTTATCTTACCTATCGTAGACCTATTTCAGCGTCACAAACTCTTTTCACACCGGAAGGTTATTAACAATATTTATGTTATGAAAGAGTACGAAACTAAAAAAAGAAGATTATTTTTTCTTTATTTTTTTTTTTTCAAATAAAAAAAAAAAAATAAACAAAGAAACTTTGGGATTGCTGAATCACAGACGAAATAAATATATAAAGCAACGGGGCCATCATAGTATTTTTTAACTCATCCGAAAAAAAGAAGGGTGGTAATTGGATCATTTACCGATCTGAGTATAAGAGACCCTATATTTTCTCTTTCTTCGATGAAAGGTAAAAAAGAGAATTCCATTGGAGAGCCGTATGCAATGCGAAAAAAATGCCCGTACGGTTGTTCAATTCTATTTTTTTCTTATTCTTTATCTCTTACCCTCGCCGCATCGTGCGAGATAGAGGAATCTTTTATTATGTTATATTATATATATCATCAGGGTAATGATCCATCAACCTATTGCCGCTTTTTATGAGGCACAAACGGGCGAATTTATCCTGGAAGCGGAAGAACTACTGAAACTGCGCGAAACCCTTACAAGGGTTTATGTACAAAGAACAGGCAAGCCATTATGGGTTGTATCCGAAGACATGGAAAGGGATGTTTTTATGTCAGCAACAGAAGCCCAAACTCATGGAATTGTTGATCTTGTAGCGGTTGGATAAAAAATAGCAGTGATTTCACGCAAATACACGATTTCAGATTTTATCTTCTTAAGGGTTTAATATTCTAGTAATCTATTAAATAGAAGAATATGAAATAGAAGAAATTCATAATCATCCGGTTAGGATCGATCTAAACCAACCCATAATCTATAATTCAGCATGCCAACTATTAAACAACTTATTAGAAACCCAAGACAGCCAATCCGAAACGTTACGAAATCCCCCGCTCTTAGGGGATGCCCTCAACGCCGAGGAACATGTACGAGGGTGTATGTGCGACTCGTTTAAATCATGGGTTGAGACAAAACAAAAGAAAGAAAACCTATTTTCCAGTATCAATGATCAGTACCAGTGAATCGGATAGAACGTAAGAACTCCATTCACTATCTAAAAAGGATAGATCTATCATATCTTTCTATTGTGTATGAAATTTATGGTTTCCATTGGTGCAAATTCAATCACTTGAATTTGAAATTTACGATGAGAAAGAATTCCCCATTGGTAACAAATAGTTATCCATTAAGCGGGGTAAATCCTATTTAAAAGCCGAAAGATTATGTTTATACTCTTGCAAGAACGGACTAAGAGGGTCAGCTACCCAACTAATCTTCATAATTAAATACCGTTACTGTATAGGGTATATCCCGTTCTGAAAAACCTATTACTGGAAAATTCATGGGTAGAGCACAAAGAGTGGTAACTGTACAAGTTACCAATAATTGATTAAATGAAGGAAAGGGCTCCGGTGTATAGAGAGGACCTCACCGTTTAAGAAGTAACCATAGAGACGATGGAACCCACAATTTCTTTATCTATTTCTATTTACTACTTTATTTTATTTAGAATGCCTAGAAAAAAGGAAAAAAAGCGTGGTCGGGAAGGTTATAGTAGCAAAAGCCATTGGAATTTTCATTTTATAAATTGGAAGAATCCGTTTTGTTATTAATAGACTAGGAAAGGGTAAAAGAATAACTGAAAGAAAGGAAATCAATTAGTTATTCATCAAAGTTTCATTTATTCAATGACCAGAATTAAACGAGGATATATAGCTCGTAGACGTAGAACAAAAATTCGTTTATTTGCATCAAGCTTTCGCGGTGCTCATTCAAGACTTACTCGAACAATTACTCAACAGAAAATAAGAGCTTTGGCTTCGGCTCATCGTGATAGAGATAGGAAAAAAAGAGATTTTCGTCGTTTGTGGATCACGCGAATAAATGCAGTAATTCGGGGAAATCGGGTATCCTATATTTATAGCAGATTAATACACAATCTGTATAAGGGGCAGTTGCTTCTTAATCGTAAAATACTTGCACAACTAGCTATATCAAATAGGAATTGTCTTTATATGATTTCCAATGAGATCATAAAATAAGGAAATTGGAAGGAATCCGCCAGAATGTTTTAAATTTAAATGGAGTTCTCTGGAGAATGAACTCGGGGAAGGTAGAGTATAAATTACTATGATCAAATCTGGATAATATGATAAAGTCGTCAAAATGAGCGAACACGCTCAATAAAAAAAAGATTTATTCTTCTTCCCCGATTCTTTTTTTTTCTTACAACACGCCGGATTCCAGGATTTTTTGAACAAAACAAAACATCCAGGTGTTTGAGTTCGGATTGGAATTTTGATTCAATTGAAGAGTAAGCCTATTTTTTTCTGGTTCTAAGACCAGTAGTTCTAGCGGTCGACTCACTTCTTTCAAACAGTTTCTCATTATTAAGAAAAGGTAACGAAGATAAAATACGAGCTTGTTTTATAGCAATAGTAATTAATCGTTGTTCTTTTAAGGTCAATCTATTCACTCGTCTAGATAATATTTTTCCTTGTTCACTAATAAATCGACTAATTAAGCTCATGTTTCTATAATCAATTCGATCCCCCGATTGGATCGGGGGCAAACGCCTACGAAAAGATCGCTTGGATTTAAGAAAGAGTCGCTTGGATTTATCCATAATTTGTTTATTCCTTATCCTTAAAATCTTATTCCGATCAAATCAAAAATGATTTCTAAAATTAATTAATAATTAGTTTGTCTATATTTATTTGGTTCTATCTATATTTATTTGGTTCTATTTAAATATATGAATAATATAGATATATATCATTTTTTTTTCATGTTCCTTGGAAGAGTGACACACAAGCACTCGGTTCGATCTATATCTATTTCTTTATCTCCCCATGAATTGTATGTTTGTAACAATAGGGACAGAATTTTCTCAATTCCAATCGACTAGGTGTATTGTGTCGATTCTTTTCAGTAATATATCTGGAAATACCCGTTGATTCCTTATTAACATTAACAACGTTTCGAACACAACTAGTACATTCCAAAATAACCCTTACTCGAACATCTTTACCCTTGGCCATGAACCTCCCTTTGGGTTTTGATTCACCCAACTTTTCTATTTTCCGATCCAAAGCGAATAAGAAGAAAGGAACGAAAAAAATAGAAGTTGCTAACAACTCAAAATCAAATTATGAAATAAAGATTTTGTTGCAATCCATATAGTAAATAGTAAGTAATACAAAAATTTCTAACTATATTTCTAATCACAGTACAGTATTTCATTTAAGTCTCTTCTATTGTATGATACTCTTAACCTAGCCACATTTCCATTTCCGTTTTATTTTAACTCTATTTGAAATTTAATTGGAGCCTGACCCCGAGTTTCGATGAGGTTGAATCCACTTTTGTCTTTCTCTTTCCCCCCTTATTCTATCTATCGAATTCGCAAAAAAAAACAAGAAAAGAGGGGAAAGAGAGATTAGTCACAAATATTTGATTCTATCTCGACTCTTCTTCACCCCTTTCCATATGAATAACTAGAATGAAAAAAAAGGAAATGTCAACGCATCGGGGAATAAACGATTGATTTCTATCAATAAACCTGCTAAAGACCCGAACCATAGAGTACTTAGTACCGGGGCCACGGAAAGATATGTTTTTAGATCTCGCATTGAAAATCCTCCTTCTTTTTTTTGTATTCCATATTGTAATACATTATGGTAAGAGATGTATATGTAGTTAAAGACCACTTGTATTTGTGCGCGGAATCCCTAATTCAAATTGAAATGTGCAATGATTTGGTAGA